TTTGAAAAAAATACATCAAATACATCAATTAGGTCTTTGATATCGAATTCCATATACATATATACCCTTTGCTTTTAGTTAAATTTTTGTTAATGAGATTCGAGCAAGCGCAGGTAGTTTAATACCTTCGTTTAATGATTAACTCCTATCTGTTCCTCCGGAATAATGGAACAGAAACCAAAAGGTCGAGTCGTATGTTCTGCCTAGGGATAAAGCCAAACAAGTACCAATTAAGTTGCTCTTTTTTTGGTAGGTTAAAAAAACTTAAACCATAAAATAAAATAATTCGAAGACCCCGTCTTCGGGATCAAAAAAATAGAGAGGAACTCCAACATTTCAAATAGAAATCATTTCAAATAGGAATAAAGGATATGCTCTGGGACGGAAGGATTCGAACCTCCGAATAGCGGGACCAAAACCCGTTGCCTTACCACTTGGCCACGCCCCATTTAGATTTCTATTCGACATGAATAATCAATAATATTAATATTGGTTTTTTGTCAACTCCAAGATAAATAGGTATAGAGTAGATTAATTTGTTAGTAATATTTTAATACGTGTCAATATAGAATGTAACTTAATTTATTGATCATTAGATAGAATTCAATTAAGATATTGTATGAAAAGTATGATTTCTTCTGATTGGGCGGATTCTAAAGAAAAGAGGGACTCTTTGTCTCCCTTCGTTTTACCTTTTCCTTTTATTTATATTATATAAATAACTTATATAAATAACTCAATCAAAATGGAATTATCTCACAGAACAAAACGTCTGCTATGCTTAATATTTATAGTTTTATAGGGATCTGCCATTATGCCTTTTTTTCATATTCAAGTAGCTTTTTCTTCGGAAAATTGCCCGAGGCCTATGCTTTTTTGAATCCAATCGTAGATGTTATGCCCGTCATACCTCTGCTATTTTTTCTCTTAGCTTTTGTTTGGCAAGCTGCTGTAAGTTTTCGATAAGATATTTCATTTAAAAATCGACGATAAAATTACTGCTTTACTTTAGTTGATAATAAATTCTAACAATTAATAACATCACATATGTTTTAGAGTACGAACCCCTCAATTCAACTTCTTGGTTAGTCGGAATAAAACCGACTTCCCACGCTTTATTTTTTTATTTTTGAACCTTTTTTGAGTGAAAGCCCCGTATTGTTCTTTTTTATTATTCTTATTATATTAATTAGGTATTAATTAGGATCTCCGCAATAACCAATCCGGATCTAAAAAATATTTTTATTTTGGTTAACGGAAAACTCCTTTTCAGAATGAATTTCTGAAAATCCTTTTCTATTTCGAATTTGGTTATTCGTATTCACAGAGGATATGCGGTAGAAAATTATAGGACCTATTCTATTTTTTTTTTTGAAAAAAAAATTATCTTGGAGATTTTAGAATGCTTACTCTCAAACTCTTCGTTTACACAGTAGTGATATTTTTTGTTTCTCTCTTCATCTTTGGATTTCTATCTAATGATCCAGGACGTAATCCTGGACGTGAAGAATAAAAGGTATCTTTTTTTTACGTTTTTTGAGGATTTTTTTATGTTTAACTAGGAACAAAAAGTATTTTGATAATTTGGAAAAAAATAAAGTCATCAACGGAAGAGGAAAGAGAGGGATTCGAACCCTCGGTACGAATAACTCGTACGACGGATTAGCAATCCGTCGCTTTAATCCACTCAGCCATCTCTCCCAATTAAAGACGCTGTTAAATTACACAACACAATAAATAAGGAATTTTTCTTTCTCTATTATATAGAGATTATATAGATATATACACTTTTTAGCAACAATTTTATTTCGTTAAATAAATAAATAAAAAAGGGGGCTGTAAAGTGCCAACAAAACAATATAAAAAAGTAAAAAAAAAAAAAAGACTTCTCCCCTTTTTTTGATCTTGTTCAAAGGACGCGTCTTTTTTTTTTACTACCACGGCCCGGCAGCCCCCAACCGGGCCTTTTTTCTTCAAACAAAACCAATATTAATTTAAAATTTAATAGATTCTAGATAAATAAGAATGATTTATCTGATTTGAAAACAGCGTAGTATTCTATAAAATCAGAAAATTATAAAGCGGAATACAAAATCTTCAAGCAAGAATAAAAAGGAAATAAATGGTAGTTCCATACACGAAAACAAAGTTGTATACAATAATCGCACTGTAGCGGGTATAGTTTAGTGGTAAAAGTGTGATTCGTTTTTCTAACCCTTTAATAGTTAAAGGATCTTTGCTTTCGGTTTGATTCCTATTCCGATCAAAAACTTTATTTCCCAAAAATAAAATAGAAAATAAAAAGGATTTAATCCTTTCTCTCTTAATCACATATTCGAGAAAAAAATAAAAATTATCGCGATTTCTATCTAATAGTCACTTATAAAGTTAGAAATTGGATTATGAAATTGCGAAACATAATTTTTAATTGAACAAATATTTGGAATTTAATAAGTAAAAAGGTCCATGGATGAAGATAAAAAGGAGATTTCTAATCGTA